CTATTGTGTCAGCTTGCCCTTTCAGAAGTGGAGATAGAATAAATCGTCCATAAGAAAGACGTTTACTGTCTTCTCTTGATTCAACACACTTCCACTGGAGTGTCCGAGTATCTATTCTTACTTGCTCTCGAACCATAATAATAGTATTTGATCAGATCATTGAATCATTTATTTCTCTTGTTTTTCTTGCTGTTGAAATCTCTTCAATTTTTATTTTTACACACGTCGTTTTTTCGGAGGTCTACAGCCATTATGGGGCAAAGGAGTTATATCCCGTACAAAAGTTAATCGTATACCACTTTTGCTAATAGCTCGTAATGCTGCGTCTCTCCCGATACCGGGACCTTTTATCAAGACTTCTGCGCGTTGCATCACTACTGTACGAATAGCGGTTACTGCTGTGGTTTCAGCAGCAAATGGCGACGCTTTTCGTGTACCCCGGAATCCACAATTACCGGCAGAGGACGAAGAAACCACTTGCCCTCGTACATCTGTAACAGTCACAATGGTATTATTAAAACCTGCTTGAACATGAATAACCCCTTTTGGTATTCTACGCGTACTTTTACGTAGACGTCGGGTCCTACGTGAAACCAATTTCAGTCTCGCTTTTGCCATATTTTATCATCTCATAAATATGAGTCAGAGATCGATGGATCTATCCATTTTTGAATATCGGGCCTTTCCCGAGGTTGATTATCCTTGTCTTTGTTTATGCCTTGGGTTGGAACAAATTACTCGAATTCGGCCCTGACGGCGTATTAATCGACATTTTTCACAAATTTTACGAACAGAGGCTCTTATTTTCATATTTGCCGACTTTTCACCTTAATTCTGAATCTACGTCTTGGAAGAAAATAAGTTTCTTGAAATTTGGCATCTCGAATCATATTGAATGAATGTTGAAAATGTTGAAGTTGAAAAAAAATACCGAAACTTTTGATTCTTATTTTTCGCAAAGTAAAGAATTCGACTAATTGAAGACTCATTGTATTATAATAAACCTAAGTGGTAGCTTTCCCGAAATATAACCGAGAATTAGATCATTATTATCTAAATGAACCCAAACTATATCGTTGAGAACGGATTCTTTAATTCAACTTTCCAGAATCAATTTATGTTTTTCAGTTAAACGAAAACCTCTTTTATGCCGGATCCACTTCTTTATTTCTTTATTATGGACGATCTAAAACCATAGATGTCGTTTTAAAAGATGAGGTCGTAGATGAGAGACGATATTAGACAACCTGTCCCCTTTCTTTGTCACAAATAGAAAGTTGCGAATTTCATTTGGATATTAGAAGGATTACCATATATAACACAAACATTCGCCACCTATTCTTTCTAATCGAGCCTCTCGGTCTGTCATTAGACCTCGAGAAGTCGAAAGAATTACAATCCCCATCCCGCCTAAAATTCTAGGAATTCGTTGATAGTTAGAATAGATTCGTAGCCCGGGTCGACTGATGCGTTTTAAATTTAAAACTTTTCGATTTCTATAAGGCTCGTTCCGATTCCTTCTATAGCGTAGGGTTAAAACCAAAAAAGATTTGTTGTTTTCGCAATGTTTTCTCACGTTTTCGATAAAACCTTCGCGTAAAAGTATTTTAACAAGACTTTCGCTGAGATTCGTAAATGCTATTCGAACCACTCTTTTTGTATTCATCTCAGCATTTCGTATCGAGGTTAGTATATCAGCAATAGTATCCTTAGCCATAATGAATTAAAGTATTGGTCCCTCCCAATTGTGATATAATCAACATGTTTTTCTTGTTTTTTCTTTGATGCATTTTTAAAGGTATATGCGCGAGACACAATCTACTAACTGAATCTTAATTGATTTCTTTCAATCCTCTAAACATAACTATATTCTTTCTGGAATGATATTATGATGGAACTAGATTAGGGTCTCATTTTATAATACTTCGGGAGCTAATGAAACTATTTTAGTAAAATTGAACTGTCTCAATTCCTCTGCAATCGCACCAAAAACTCGAGTGCCTTTTGGATTTCCTTCTTGATCAATGACAACTGCAGCATTGTCATCATAGCGTATTATCATACCGTCGTCGCGTTTGAGTTCTTTACAAGTACGTACAATTACAGCTCTGACCACTTCTGATCTTTCTAGCGACATTTGCGGAACTGCTTCTTTGATCACAGCAACAATAACGTCACCAATATGAGCATATCGACGATTGCTAGCTCCTATGATTCGAATACACATCAATTTGCGAGCCCCGCTGTTATCCGCTACATTCAAATAGGTCTGAGGTTGAATCATATCATTTTTTTGATTATTTTTTTTTAGGCAAAGTAAAGGGCGAAGAAAAAAAGAAATATTGTTTGTCCAAAAAACAAAACCTGCACCTGCGATTCGTTTGCCTTTTTTTCTTTTGCATTTCCAATCCAAATTTTCTCCCGCAAATTTTATCCCGAAAGAATGAATTGAGTTCGTATAGGCATTTTGGACGCTGCTATTGAAATAGCCCTTCTAGCTATATTTTCTGTTACGCCACCGATTTCATAAAGTATTCGACCTGGTTTAACAACAGCTACCCAATATTCAGGCGATCCTTTACCCGAACCCATACGTGTTTCTGCGGCTCTGACTGTAACCGGTTTGTCTGGAAATATACGGACCCATATTTTTCCACCGCGGCGTGCATTTCGTGTCATTGCCCGTCGACCGGCTTCTATTTGTCTAGATGTGATCCAAGCGGGTTCAAGTGCCTGAAGAGCATATTTCCCAAAACAAATAGCATTACCTCGATAAGAAATTCCCTTCATTCTTCCTCTATGTTGTTTACGGAATCTGGTTCTTTTGGGGTTATAGTTGATGGTTGGGTTTGAATTCCATCGCTACTCCAGAATCGGACGTGAGAGTTTCTTCTCATCCGGCTCCTCGCGAATAAAAAGATTCAAAAATCGGGAATTTTAAGGAAATTTAGATAGAATAGAATTTGAATTCAGATAGACTTGTAGTTCATATGATATCCATCGATTTCATATATATAAGTAATATATCGGAGTATGGAGTTCAGCGAATCGATCTCAAATCTGGTAATAATTTGTATCTTCTTTCTATCGTATAGTGAAAGGCCTAAAAAAAT